TCATTAGAAATTGGACAGGTAAGGAAATTTCTTGTTGAGTTACGTACTTATTTAAAAACGAATAAACCGCAGTTCCAAGAAATCATATCTTCTACCAAGACATTTACCGAGGAAGCGGAAATCCTTTTGAAAGAGGCTATTCAGGATCAGATGGAACGTTTTCTACTTCAGGAACAAGTATAAAGAAAGTGATTACTTTGAATCTTGATCAATCTTTCTATTAATTAAAAGCTTTCTATATAATCTTTAGAATATGCTTTTCTATTATGATCTTATGACTTTATAGTTTCTAATAAACTTTATTATTTATTATCAATTCTAAATTTAATAAATAACTAAAAAAAACTTCTTAATTTATAAGAAGTTATCCTTAATATAAAGATAAAAACGAAAATCTTTAAACTCTATATTTATTATATATAGTTATCTATCTTTTATTCTATATATATTCTATAATAATAATAAAAATAGTATCTATTTTACTATTAATATACTTCTACTATATACTATATAATTGTACATTAATTTACAATTTCATTTATATAATTTGATATAGAATTTGAATTTCTATAAGAAATTGTAGAAATTACATATTAATTATTTCTTTAATATATATTAAAGAAATAATTAATATGTAATAAGAGCGCCTCTTATTCAAGTTATTCAAAATATCATATCTTTCGTGACATAGAAATAGAAAAAATATATATATATATGGAAATAAACTGCGTCCAATAGGATTTGAACCTATACCAAAGGTTTAGAAGACCTCTGTCCTATCCATTAGACAATGGACGCTTTTCACTCCAATTTTCATATTTCTTGTTCGGAAAAATAGTTGAAAGAATTCCAAGAATTTAGTATTCAAGTCAATGATGCATTACATTAATTCGATTCATTCAATTTTTTTATTTAATATTTTAATAATATTAATATTTCATTTTTAGAATATTAAAGATTATAACGATAAAGTAAAAGCGGGTAGCGGGAATCGAACCCGCATCGTTAGCTTGGAAGGCTAGGGGTTATAGTCGACGTTGATTCATCATTTTTAACGTCTCTAATTCAAAACTGAACGTGAAACTTTGGTTTCATTCAGCTCCTTTATGGAAGATGGATAAATTCCCAGATTCAGACATGAACGAAATAAAAAAATCCGACCCATAACGTCTATGTCAGCTTTTATGTTTAAATCTATTCAGAACAACCCGCTTTCTAGACGATCCCTATAGAAAGGAGGGGGTTTATATTCTAACAATCTTTCTAGTTACTTCGTTCTCTACTTCTATTTGAAAGAATCCTTAGGAAAAGTATTTTGTTTCCACCGAGCTAAAACAATTTATCGATGTCTTTAGTAAACCAAAGACATTGTTTAATAGCTGTTTTGCTTCAATTCCCCCTATAGAAATGAAAAATTGAAGATTTAGTTACGATTAGAAATACACTTTTTATCTTTATCCATGGGTCCTTTACTCATACTCATTCAATTGGAAGTATTTATCCAATAAAAAAAAATTATGTTTCGTAATCTCATAATCCAACTTTTCAATTTAAAATTGATTCTTGGATACAAATCACGAGAATGTATATTCTTCCTCGAATTTTTCATTGAGAGGTAAAGGATTCAATCCTTTTAAGAACTAAAGTTTTTGTTCGGAATGAATATTAATCAAACCGAAAGACCCTTTAACTATATAAGGGGTTATAGAACGAATCACACTTTTACCACTAAACTATACCCGCTACAATCCGATTATTGTATATAAATGGACCTTTTGTCGACCCTAATCAAAACTAAAACAAAAGATCAGAAAAGAATCATGAAAACTAGAGCGTTTACCTTTTGTATCAGAGGACCTAATGAGATTAGGAAAAGGGGATTCATTTCACTTTAATAACTAAATAACAAAAAATAACAAAATAACTAAATAACAAGTGCTTTTTTGCCCGAGGTTTTGTCTCGAACTTAAGCCATAACACAAAAATGGGTTGTGGCAAGAAACGAGAGTTCCCTTTTTCTTATTTAAACCGGAATAAAAGGACTAACTAAGAAAGAAATGGCACTTTGATTCGATACCATTTGATTATATATCATAAAAATGGAAAAGGTTCTTTTTGTTTATCGCAATAACAAGCAATTTTTTTTTTTCTTTATTTATTTTTTTCAAATTTAATAAATCTTTTGATTTATGATTTGTTGGAACAAAAGGGCGGGCCCGGCTAAGTACTGACCGGGCCGGGCCGTGGAACTAAAAAGCCCCTTCGGACGAAATCACGAAATCAAAAAATAAGAGTATATACTATGACGGGCGTTTTCAAGCCTTATTTTTTATAATGTAACATAGTATTATCCTTTTTCAATTGAGAGGAGAGATGGCTGAGTGGACTAAAGCGTCGGATTGCTAATCCGTTGTACGAGTTTTTCGTACCGAGGGTTCGAATCCCTCTCTTTCCGTTTTCATTGATGACTTGGCATTTTCTTTCGAATTTATCGCGAGCTCTTTTTTATTATATTATTTTTATTATTATTATATAGTTAAAAATTATATAGTTAAAGAAGTGGAATAGATAAAATCTTACTAATAACAGTTTAAAATCAAGCAAAGAAAACCTTATTTTTTATTCTTCACGTCCAGGATTACGTCCTGGATCATTAGACAGGAATCCGAAGATAAAGAGAGAAACAAAGAATATCACTACCGTGTAAACAAATAGTTTGAGAGTAAGCATTACACAATCTCCAAGATTTTTTTTTAGGAAAAAAGAGAATAGATTCTCCACTTTTATACCACATACCCTACCCTTTTTTATTTTGACACCAAGAAATAAAGTGGGGTGATCCGGATTTGTCGCGGTTGTACAAGAATTTCAATATTTGAATTGAGAGTGTAAGACGTATCTGATCTTATCAATTCCACGAATTTTTTTCGAATAAATCATGAATTTGTCTGGGACTTTATTAAAAATATCATCGAAAACTTACAGCAGCTTGCCAAACAAAGGCTAAGAGAAAAAAGAACAGGGGTATTACTGGCATAACATCTACAATTGGATTCAAAAAAGCGTAGGCTTCGGGCAATTTGGCGACGAAAAAACTACTGGAATAAAGAGCAGAATTAAGGTAGATACAGATCAAACTTAAAATATTAAGCATAACAAACATTTTGTTTTTGGGGATAATTGTATTTATTTTGATTGAGTTATTAATAAATTGAATCGAGTTTTTTATTATTATATTTTATTATTATAAATAGGGTATTATTGATAGACGAAAAAAAAATGAATAAAAATAAATAAGATAGACCAAAAAACTTTCTTTGATTTGAACTCACCCAATCAAAAATCCTTCTATATCTCAAATCAAAAGAGAATAGAATAAATCATACTTTCGTACAATATCTTAATTGAATTATATGTAATGATCAATAAATTCAGTTTAATTCTATGTCTACATGTATAGTCTACATGTATAAAAATTCTAGTAATCCATTTTAGAAATAATAGATATTTAGACTGGAGTTGACGAATAACCCGTACCAATATTAGTGTTTATTAGTGTCGAATAGAAATAAATGGGGCGTGGCCAAGTGGTAAGGCAACGGGTTTTGGTCCCGCTACTCGGAGGTTCGAATCCTTCCGTCCCAGAGCATACCCCGTCTATATATATTATTATATAATGTGATCATTATATTAACATTCTATTAATATAATATATTTCTAATTTTTTTTTGATATATATAAAATATATCATAATAAAATAGATATAAAAGATTGCCTTTTCGAACAGCCTTCTGTATTAAGAGTAGAATATTGGTATAGAATGTGATTATTATTTTTTTTTTTCATAATCCGCGGAATCATATCTTTTTCACAAATTTAATTGAGTTCAAATAACACGCAAACGATTTTACAGTATAAATCAGTATAAATATGAAAAAATAACAACATAAAATTTCTCCCTTACATCAGTGTTTTTTTATCTATCTTTTTTTAATCACAGATGGTTTAATCCAATATGAATTTCTCTCTCTCTTACTGATGATAAAAAACGAAAGGTCCTTGCTGTAAAACTTTATGTTATGCAAAATGCAAATAATTATATCGGATAGGAGATTTTTCAATCAATTCAATCTTTGTAACGAACTCCTATGAGTTCTTGGTACTTGAAGAAGTGTGAAATTGTTGAATTTATGCTACCACTATTATGTTACTTGAAGATACAGATTCAAAATAACTTGTTTCTTCGTATTATATTTATTTATTCGTGTTATATTAGTTAGAATTTAGTTAACTAATTTGATTTTTACAATAATCGAAAAATATTCTCAAATTTAGAATAATATAAATAAGAAAATAGAAATAATAAAAAAAAAAAAAAATTATTTTTATAGAATTTCCAATATTAAATTCTATTAATCTCTATCCGAACTAATGATTATTCATGATTCCATAATTGAATCAATTACATATGGGTTCCAAACTGAAGGAATGTTATGGTAAAACTTCGTTTAAAACGATGTGGTAGAAAGCAACGTGCGACTTGAAGGACATGATCCGCTGTGGAGTCTTACATCCACCATTTTTTTATATATTATATAGGAATGAAAGTGCTCTTGGCTCGACATCATTTGTTCTGTTCCGCTGTAACTCTCTTTTTTTGGGGGGTATGATATAATATAATATAGTATAGGATGGAGCTCGAGTAGAAAGTATTGATTTATTTTTCAGGGGCAAGAATCTAGGGTTAGTATCAATCAATAAATTGGAACAGCTTCGTAAGTATATTTTCGATACATAAACTTAAAGGGTCCTATTCGAGAAACTTTCCAATTCAAAAGGAAAGTTTGTTGAAATTGGTAAAACTCTTTCGATCAAATCAAAAGGAAAGTGTATTACGCAGGAATCAAACATTCGTATGATTCTTTGACAGAAAGAAATCACAAAAAATGGTATGTTGCTGCCGTTTTGAAAGGATTTAAAGATCACCGAAGTAATGTCTAAACCCAATGATTCAAGGCAAAGATCCTGGAACAAGGAAATACCATTTTCAATTGTCTTAACAACTAGATCAGAAAAGAATCAAAATGGATTCTAAAGAAGACAGACAATTAAAGGGTTAGAGACCGCTCAATAGATGAAATATCTAAAAGGTTTCTCTTTTGAGTTATTTCAGAGTTATCCAACTTGAGTTATGAGGGTGCAAATACGACTAATTTTCTTTTTTGTTGGGTAAGAATAAGAAAAAAGTACTAAAATCAATAGTCTAATTAATTTGATGATTTTATTTTATGGATATATATTTGATATTGTAATTCTATACATAGACATAATTTCTAATTTTCTCGAGCCGTACGAGGGGAAAACTTCTTATACGTTTCTAGGGGGGGTATTCTTCATCTATCCCAATGAGCCATTTATCGAATCGTTGCAATTGATGTTCGATCCCGACGAGAGGGAAGAGATCTTCGTAAAGTGGGTTTTTATGATCCGATAAAGAATCAAATCTATTTAAATGTTCCTGCTATTCTATACTTCCTTGAAAAAGGCGCTCAACCTACAGGAACTGTTCATGATATTTCAAAAAAGGCGGGGGTTTTTACGGAACTTCGCCTTAATCAACAAACAAAATTCAATTAATAAAATAAATATAGAAAAAAAGATCAAGTGAATAAATAAGAAATGACGTAGAAGTAATGGGGTCTATAGACATAAAAATTTGACATTACCCCCGTTTTCGTTGGAACTCTATGAACAAAAAAAAAACAAAGGACTAAATCTGCTTATTTTAGTTATTGAATAAACCTCATTTTTTTTTTCTACTTCTCCTCCGTCTTCCTTAATTTAGTTTTCCACCTATATTATATAGTGCCAATCCAACACAAGTCCTTCGTTTTTTTTTATATTTCAATTTAAATAATTTGAATTTGATTCATTTTAATTGATTGAAATCGGAATTGTTAGTTCGATTTAGAATTTGTTTTCTCTTTTGTATACGTATGCTTTTCTCAATATTCATATTGACAACAGTGTATCAAATAAATATAATCCGATCGTGGATAAATGGATCTATTTATCCCTGTTCCATAGATTTTATTTCATTCAAATAATAGGCTCTTATATTTTCTGTCATACAAGAAGTCTTTTTTGATTAAGATTTTAATCAATTAAACTCGATATATACTAATTAATGGATAATATAAGAGAAGAGAGACAAGAGGCGGTCTATAAATATTTGAAAATCTTTGATTTTATCCTTATTTTATCTTTTATTTGAGAATTTTTTGTATTTTCGTCGGATTTGTTCATTTTTATTATGTTCAGTTAGAGTTTTTTTTCATTTTTTTTTTTTTTTTTTAATGGTTTGATTGTGTTGTACCATTCAATTTCGTTATTTATTGGGATTCTGATTGTATCTACACATTCTAATTTGTTTATTTGGGTTGCTAACTCAACGGTAGAGTACTCGGCTTTTAAGTGCGGCTAGCATCTTTTACACATTTGTATGAAGCAACAGATTCGTCCATACCATCGGTAGAGTTTGTAAGACCACGACTGATCCTGAAAGGAATGAATGGAAAAAGCAGCATGTCGTAGGATAATTCTGAGAATATTTCATTCTTACTGAATAGGTCCAAAATCTTATTTCAATTGTTTAAATTCAATTAAAAAAAAAAGAATTTTTTGGGGGGGTCGAATGAATAAATGGGTAGAGCCTTACTAGAGGTTCCAATTCTAGGGAAATAAAAAGTAACGAGCTTCTGTTCTTCATTTTTGAATGATTACCCCATCTAATTAGACGTTAAAAATATATTAGTGCTTGATGCGGGAAAAGCTTTTCCGATGAGTGGATTAGAAATTTCTTATGAGTCCTAACTATTAGCTATTCCCCTTTATGGGGTAGAGATAAATGTGTAGAAGAAGGCAGTATATTGATAAAGAGATTTTTTTTTTCAAAATCAAAAGAGCGATTGGATTGATAAAATAAAGGGCTTCTAACTATCTTGTTATCCTATAAATGAACATAAATCTATTATATGGAAAGGGAGGGTCTGGAGAGTCCGTTGATGAGTTTGACTTGTTTCCGAGGTATCTAATTTTTTCTTACTATAATATAAATACCTTGTTTTGACTGTATCGTACTATGTATCATTTGATAACCCAATAAATCACCTATTTCTTTTCTGATTCAAATTGAATTTTAAATGGAAGAATTTCAAGGATATTTAGAATTATATAGATCTCAGCAACATGACTTCCTATACCCACTTATCTTTCGGGAGTATATTTATGCACTTGCTCATGATCGTGGTTTAAATAGATCCGTTTTGTTGGATAATGTAGGTTATGACAAGAAATCTAGTTTACTAATTATAAAACGTTTAATTAGTCGAATGTATCAACAGAATCATTTTATTATTTCCGTTAATGATTCGAATCAAAATAAATTTTTTGGGTACAACAAAAATTTGTATTCTCAAATGATATCGGAGGGATTTGCAG